TCTAGCATTCCCTCACGCTTGGCGCCAATGAATCTTTTATTTGAGAAAAAAAAAAAGAAGACTATGCCTTCGCCATATGAATATTAAGTAATAATAGCACGGCACTTCGAGTTCGATATGCGAAATTTTTTTTTTTCAAAACCATTCGATTATGTATCGAAAGCGTAGTATGATATGAAAAAAAGGGGTATTCACGATTTTATCTGATCTATCAGGAGCCTATTTCAGTGTCACAAACTTTTTTGTTTTCAGTTTTCACACCGGAAAGCTTTTAAGAATATTTATGTTATGAAAGAATATGAAAAAAAAAAAGAAACTTGGGGATTGCTGAATAACAGACGAAATAATAAAGCAACGGAACCATCATAGTAGTTTTGAAATACTCCAAAAAAGGAAGGATGGTTATTGGATCATTTACTGATCTGGGTCTGATAGAACCTGTATATTTTCTATTTCTTCGATGGAAGGTAAAATAAATTCCATAGTAGAGCCGTATGCAATACGCAAAAGATGCCTGTACGGCTGTTCAATTCTATCTTTGTTTGTTTTTTTTATTATTCTTTATCTCTCTCGCCTTATCGTGCGAGATAGAGGAAACCTTTATTATGTTAAATCATCAGGGTAATGATCCATCAACCCGCTAGTTCTTTTTATGAGGCACAAACGGGAGAATTTATCCTGGAAGCGGAAGAACTACTGAAACTGCGCGAAACTATCACAAGGGTTTATGTACAAAGAACGGGCAAACCTTTAAGGCTTGTATCCGAAGACATGGAAAGGGATGTTTTTATGTCAGCAGCAGAAGCCCAAGCCCACGGAATTGTTGATCTTGTAGCGGTTGAATAAAAAATTAGCAGCAAGAATTCCGCGCAAATACACGATTTGAGATTTTATCTTCTTAATCTTCTTACCGGATTTAATATAATATTTCTATTAATTAATCTATTAATTAATTAATAGATTAGTAGAATATAAGTAATTCATAATCATCGGGGGGTTGGGATTGATCTAAACCAGCTCATTATGTATACGACTCAACATGCCAACTATTAAACAACTTATTAGAAACACAAGACAGCCAATCCGAAATGTCACGAAATCCCCCGCTCTTCGGGGATGCCCTCAGCGCCGAGGAACATGTACTAGGGTGTATGTGCGACTCGTTCAGATCATAGACTAAGACAAAAGAAAGGAAACAAATTATTCCAGTATCGCATTCTATTCTAACTTAAAAAAAAATCTATTAATAATAATATATATCCTTCTATTGTGTATCAAATTTATGGTTTCGATTGGTGCAAACCCAATCACCTCAATTTGCAATTTAAGATGAGAAAGACTTCCCCATTGGTAGCAAATGGTTACCCATTAAGCGGGGGAAATCCTATTTCAATTAAAAAGCGGAAAAATTATGCCCTTATTCTTGCAAGAACGGACTAAGAGGGTCAGCTACCCAGCTAATCTTTATACTTAAATACCGTTACTGTATAGCTAGATTTCGTTGTGAAAGACCTATTACTAGATATTTCATGGGTAGAGCCAAAGAGTGTGAACTGTACAAGTTAACAATAGCATTGATTAAATGAAGGAAGGGGCTCCGGTGTATAGAGAGGACCTCGCCGTTTAAAAAGTAATCATAGAAACGAAGGAACCCACTATTTCTTTATCCATTTCTATTTAATATGTTTTTTTGATACCTAGTATCAATACAATTTCTTATTTCGAGGTTAAATGCTTAGAAATAAAAAGAAATAAAATCGTGGTTGGGAAGGTTATAGTAGCAAAAGCCATTGGAATTTTTATTTTATACATTGGAAGAATCTGTTTTTGTTATTAATAGACTAGGAAGGGGAAAAGAATAACTGAAAGAAAAGAAATCAAATAGTTATTCATCAAAGTTTCATTTATTCAATGACCAGAATTAAACGAGGATATATAGCTCGGAAACGGAGGACAAAAATGCGTTTATTTACATCAAGCTTTCGCGGGGCTCATTCAAGACTTACTCGAACTATTACTCAACAGAAAATCAAAGCTTTGGTTTCGGCTCATCGGGATAGAGATAGGAAAAAAAGAGATTTTCGCCGTTTGTGGATCAGTCGAATAAATGCAGTAATTGGTGAGAATCCAAAAAAATTATACTATAGTTATAGAAATTTAATGTATAATCTGTACAAGAGGCAATTGCTTCTTAATCGTAAAATACTTGCACAAATAGCTATATTAAATAGGAATTGTCTTTTTATGATTGCCAATGAGATCATATAAAATAAAAATTCCCCGGAGACTGAACTCCGGGAAGGTAGTAGAGTATAGATTTGTATGATAAAATAGAATCCATATGATAAAGTCATCAAAATGAACAACCACGTTCAATAAAAAAAGATTTCTTCTTCTTCTTTATTCTTCTTCACCGATTATCTTTTTTCTTACAACACAACAACCCAAATTGGATTGTCGTAGTTTTCGAACAAAACATCAATCCACATTTGATTTGAGTTTAGATTTGAATTTGAATTCAATTGAAGAGTAACTCTCTATTTTTTTTTTTGTTTTAAGACCAGTAGTAGTAGTTCTAGCGGTCGACTCGCTTTTTTCAAATTGTTTTTCATTATTAAGAAAGGGTAACGAAGATAAAATACGAGCTTGTTTTATAGCAATCGTAATTAATCGTTGTTGTTTTAAGGTCAATCTATTCACGCGTCTAGATAATATTTTTCCTTGTTCACTAATAAATCGACTAATTAAACTCATGTTTTTATAATCAATTCGATCCCCCGATTGGATCGGGGGCAAACGCCTACGAAAAGATCGCTTGGATTTAAGAAAGAGTCGCTTAGATTTATCCATGGTTTATTTATTCCTATCCCAAAAATCCTATTTCTTACAAAAAAAGGATTTGTTTTGTTTTATTTATATTCTTACTTTCTTTTTTTTTTAATATATGTTGTTATATAATTAAATATATGTTATATAATCTTATATGTTATATAATGTTATATATATATAATTGAATGTTCTATATATATATAATTTATATATATATATATGAAAAATATATCATTATTCATGTTCCTTGGAAGGGTGACACACAAGCGATCAATTTTATCTATTTCTTTATCTCTGCGTGAATCATATGTTTGCAACAACAGGGACAGAATTTTCTCAATTCCAATCGACTAGGCGTATTGTGTCGATTCTTTTGAGTAATATATCTGGAAATACCCGTTGATTCCTTATTAACACTGTTTTGAACACAACTGGTACATTCCAAAATAACTGTTACTCGGATATCTTTACCCTTGGCCATGAACCTCCTTTGGGTTTTTGATTCACTTAACTCTTCTATTTTCGGATTCGAAGCGAAGAAGAAGAAAGGAACGAAAAAAAAGTAGAAGTTGATAATTCGAAATCTAATTATGAAAGATTTCGTTCCAATTAATTATAGTATAGCAATAATTAAGTAATACAATGATTTCGAACTATATTTCGAATCACAGTACAGTATTTCAGTTTTCATTTAAGTATCTTGTAGGATATTGTTGTCCCCGCCCTAGCCATTACATTTCCATTTCTGGTCTCACTCTATTATTAATAGAAATTGAATTAATAATTCAATTCAATTCAAGCCTGGGCCAGATTCCGAGTTTCACTGAAGCCGAATCCACCTTTATTCTTTCTCTTTTCTAACTTATTCTATTCTAATTCTAAAAAAAAAAGAAATAAAGAAGAGGAGATTAATCACAGATATTTGATTGGATCTCTAATCCTCTTCACCCCTTCCCGTGCCAATAACTAGAATGAAAAAAAGGGGAATATCAATGCATCGGGGAATAAACGATTGATCTCTATCAAGAGACCCGCTAAAGCCCCGAACCATAGAGTACTTACCACTGGTGCCACGGAGAGATATGTTTTTAGATCTCGCATTTTAAATCCTCCTTCTTTTTATTCTTTATTGTAATTTGTAATACATAATTCCATATAGGAATATGATCAGATGGTTATTTAGTTAATAACCACTTGTATTTGTCGGCAGAATTCCTAATTCAAATTGAAATGTACAATGATTCATTAGAAAATTTTTTTTTAACAAAAAAAAAAGAGGTCTATTTCTGCCCGCATTCCCTAAAAATATTTTTCCGTTTTAGGGGAATTTCCTATTTATTTTTATTTCATAATAAGTCTTTTATTATTATAATTTTGATTATTATAATAATTTTTTTTATTCTTAATTCTATTACTACTATTATATATTCTATATAATTCTAATTATATAATAATTCTATAATAGAATATTAGAATATTCTTTATTATTATAATAGAATATTATTTATATTATTATTTATATTATTATTTAATTAATTTATTAATTTTTAATTATATTATTAATATTTAATTATATTATTAATATTTAATTATTAATATTTAATTATATTTTAATATTTAATTATATTATTCATTTTTTTATTCTATTTTTTATTTAATTAAATATTATTATTTTATTCTTTAGAATATTTTTCTTTTTCATATTCTATATTATACGATATGAAACTAAAAAGAAAGAAAAAAATGGCAGGATAATTGATATATATATATATATCAACGTAGAAAAGAAAAATGTGGAAAACAAGACAAAGATTCTTTACAATGACACTGGAAACCAATTGAAAGGGATGTAGCGCAGCTTGGTAGCGCGTTTGTTTTGGGTACAAAATGTCACGGGTTCAAATCCTGTCATCCCTATCCCTAACTATTACTTATCTTATGAGCATTAACAAGGGATCAATTGAGACCGATTCAAATTGGACATACATACTCAATATCAATATATAATATAGATATTATCATAGAATATATATATATTATCATAGAATATATATATTATCATAGTATATGCATGCAAGATGTATTGGGGTCACATACCATTTTTTATGAAAATAAAGCGCTCTTAGTTCAGTTCGGTAGAACGCGGGTCTCCAAAACCCGATGTCGTAGGT